AGATAACCCAAAAAATCAAGGGAATGCTTGGATAATTGGTTTATATGGATTCTTCCTGGTTGAGACCATACATAAAAATGACATTGCCAAAAATTGACAAGATAATATTTCCACTTATTCATCAGAAGAGGAGTCTCTTTTGATGCCAGAATAGATTTTCCTCGATATCTAACATACTGCATAAAAGGATCCTTGAAGAACCATAAGGTGGCCGGAAAATCGTTAGCAAAGACTTCTTCAACAGGATATTTTCTTTTTTCATAAAAACATATTCGCTCAAAAAAGATCCCAGAAGAGGTTAATCGTAAATGATTAGATTGGTTACGGAGAAAAAGTAAAATGGATTCGTATTCACATACATAAGAATTATATAGGAGCAAGAATAATCTTGGATTACTTTTTGCAAAAATAGATTTTTTTGGAGTAATAAGACTATTCCAATTATAATACTCGTGAAGAAAGAGCCGTAATAAATGCAAAGAAGAGGGATCTTTCACGCAGTAGCGAAGGTTTTGAACCAAGATTTCCAGATGAATGGGGTAGGGTATTAGTACATCTGATGCATAATTTAAATGTGGGAATTTTTCCTCGAAAAAAGGAAATATTGAATGAATTGATCGTAAATTATAAGATTTTACGATTTCTGTCTCCTCTAAGGAAGATACTAATCTTAGGGAAAACGGAATTTCCACAATGACTGCAAATCCCTCCGATATCATTTGAGAATACAAATTTTTGTTGTACCCCAAAAATCTATTTTGATTCGAATCATTAACGGAAATAAGAAAATGATTCTGTTGATACATTCGACTAATTAAACGTTTTATAATTAGTAAACTAGATTTCTTGTCATAACCTACATTATCCAACAAAACGGATCTATTTAAACCACGATCATGAGCAAGTGCATAAATATACTCCCGAAATATAAGTGGGTATAGGAAGTCATGTTGCTGAGATCTATCTAATTCTAAATATCCTTGAAATTCTTCCATTTAAAATTCGATTTGAACCAGAAAAGAAATAGGTAATTTATTGGGTTATCAAATGATACATAGTACGATACAGTCAAAACAAGGTATTTATAGTAAGAAAAAACTAGATACCTCGGAAACAAGTCAAACTCATCAACGGACTCTCTAGCCCCTTATGTTCATTTATAGGATAACAAGGTAGTTAGAAGCCCTTTATTTTTTCAATCCAATCGCTCTTTTGATTTTGAAAAAAAAAATCTCTTTATCAATATACTGCCTTCTTCTACACATTTATCTCTACCCCATAAAGTGGAATAGCTAATAGTTAGGACTCATAAGAAATTTCTAATCCACTCATCAGAAAAGCCTTTCCCGCATTAAGCACTAATATATTTTTAACGTCTAATTAGATGGGGTAATCATTCAAAAATGAAGAACAGAAGCTCGTTACTTTTTATTTCCCTAAAATTGGAACCTTATAGTAAGGCTCTACCCATTTATTCACTCGACCCCCCAAAAGAATCTTTTGAAAAAATTGTTAGACACCACGAATTTAAACAATTGAAATAAGATTTGGGACCTATTCAGTAAGAATGAAATATTCTCAGAATTATCCATTGCTACGACATGCTGCTTTTTCCATTCATTCCTTTCAGGATCAGTCGTGGTCTTACAAACTCTACCGATGGTATGGACGAATCTGTTGCTTCATACAAATGTGTAAAAGATGCTAGCCGCACTTAAAAGCCGAGTACTCTACCGTTGAGTTAGCAACCCCAAAAAACGAATTAGAATGTGTAGATACAATCAGAATCCCAATAAATAACGAAATTGAATGGCACAATGCAATCAAACAAAAAAAAAAAGGAAAAAAAATTCGAATCCACTCTGTTCACAATAAAAATGAACAAATCCGATGAAAATACAAAAAATTCTCAGATAAAAGATAAAATAGGGATAAAGTCAAAGATTTTCAAATATTTATAGACCGCCTATTGTCTCTTATATTATCCATTAAATGAATTTGTATATATCGAGTTTTATTGATTTTAATCTTAATCAAAAAAGACTTTTTGTATGACAGAAAATCCAAGAGCCCATTATTTGAATGAAATAAAATCTATGGAACAGGGATAAATGGATCCATTTATCCACGATCGGATTATATTTATTTGATACACTGTTGTCAATATGAATATTGAGAAAAGCATACAAAAGATAAAACAAACTCTAAATCGAACTAACAATTCTGATTTCAATCAATTAAAATTAATAAATTTCAAATTCTTTAAATTGAAATATAAAAAAACTAAGGACTTGTGTTGGATTGGCACTATATATAATATAGGTGGAAGACTAAATTAAGGAAGACGGGGGAGAAGTAGAAAAAAAAATGAGGTTTATTTAATAACTAAAATAAACGGGTTTTGTTCTTTGTTTTTTTTTGTTCGTAGAGTTCCAACGAAAATTACCCCATTGACGGTAATGAAAATTTTTATGTCTATAGACCCAATTACTTCTACGTCATTTCTTATTTATTCACTTGATCTTTTTCTATTTCTATACTGTTTTATTTCTATTTTAAATTATTGGATCCATTATTATATCAATAAAATCGAAATCCATTTTTTGTCGTTATAAATAAACGACACCATTCTATAGTACCAATACTAAACGGAAGTATGATATGAATAGAACAAAAGAGGAACTAGTAAAGAAAAGAAAAGGTTATAGAAAGCTATATACAAGTCATCCACACCTTCCTTTATTCTATTTTATTTCATTAATTGAATTTTGTTTGTTGATTAAGGCGAAGTTCCGTAAAAACCCCCGCCTTTTTTGAAATATCATGAACAGTTCCTGTAGGTTGCGCGCCTTTTTCAAGGAAATCTAGAATAGCAGGAACATTTAAATAAATTTGATTCTTTATCGGATCATAAAAACCCACTTTCCGAAGATCTCTTCCCTCTCGTCGAGATCGAACATCAATTGCAACGATTCGATAAATGGCCCATTGGGATAGATGAATAATACCCCCCCCTAGAAACGTATAAGAAGTTTTCCCCTCGTACGGCTCGAGAAAATTAGAAATTATGTCTATGTATCGAATTACAATATCAAAAATATCCATAAAATCATCAAATTCATTAGACTATGGATTTAAGTATTTTTTTTTCTTATTCTTACCCAACAAAAAAGAAAATTAGTCGTATTTGCACCCTCATAACTCAAGTTGGATAACTCTGAAATAACTCAAAAGAGAACCCTTTTAGATATTTCATTTATTGAGTGGTCTCGAACCCTTTTATTGTCTGTCTCCTTTAGAATCTATTTTGATTCTTCATTCTGATCTAGTTGTTAAGACAATTGAAAAAGGTATTTACTTGTTCCAGGATCTTTGCCTTGAATCATTGGGTTTAGACATTACTTCGGTGATCTTTAAATCCTTTCAAAACGGCAGCAACATATCATTTTTTGTGATTTTTTTCTGTCAAAGAATCATACGAATGGTTGATTCCTGCGTAATACACCTTCCTTTTGAATTGGAAATTTTCTCGAATAGGACCTTTTGGGTTTATGTATCGAAAATATACTTACGAAGTTGTTCCAATTTATTGATTGATACTAACCCTAGATTATTGCCCCTGAAAAAAAAAATATTTCTACTCGAGCTCCATCCTGTACTATATTACATCACCCCCCCCAAAAAAAAAAGAGGGTTCCAGCGGAACAGAACAAATGATGTCGAGCCAAGAGCACTTTCATTCCTATATAATATATAAAAAAATGGTGGATGTAAGACTCCACAGCGGATCATGTCCTTCAAGTCGCACGTTGCTTTCTACCACATCGTTTTAAACGAAGTTTTACCATAACATTCCTTCAGTTTGGAACCCATATGTAATTGATTCAATTATGGAATCATGAATAATCATTGGTTCGGTCGGTATATAGTAATCTATTTAACCCTATTTTTTATTTTTTTTAGATTATATAGAATTAAATATTGGAAATTCTATAAAATAGAAATAATTTTTTTTTTCTAAATTTTTTATTTATATCATTCTAAATTTTTAAATTTAGAATATTTTGATTGTAAAAATCAAATTAGTTAACTAATTATAACGAATATAACACGAAGAAACAAGTTATTTTGAATCCGTATCTTCAAGTAATGTAATAGTGATAGGATAAATTCAACAATTTCACACTTCTTCAAGTACCAAGAACTCATAAGAGTTCGTTACAAAAATTTAATTGATTGAAAAATTTCCTATCCGATACAATTATACAATTGTTTGTATTTTGTATAACATAAAGTTTTCCAGCAAGGACCCTTCTTTTTTTATCATCAGTAAGAGAGAGATAAACCCATATTGGATATTGGATTAAACCATCTGTGAGTAAAAAAAGATAGATAAAAAAACACTGATGTAAGGGAAGATTGAAAATTGATGTTGTTATTTTTTCATATTTATACTGTAAAATCTGTAAAATAGGTACTATCTTAACGAATCACAAATGAATTAAATTTCATATTTCATATGCGTGTTATTTGAACTCGATTAAATTTGTGAAAAAGATATGATTCCGCAGATTATTAAAATTAAAAGAAGAAATAATAATCACATTCTATACCAATATTCTATTCTTAATAGAGAAGGCTGTTCGAAAAGGCAATTTTTTTTTTTATATTTTATTATGATATATATTTTATTTATATATATATTAAAAATATATTCATATAATGATCACATTATATAATAATAATTATATACGGGATATGATCTGGGACGGAAGGATTCGAACCTCCGAATAGCGGGACCAAAACCCGTTGCCTTACCACTTGGCCACGCCCCATTTTTTTCTATTAGACACTAATAAACACTAATATTGGTACGGGTTATTCGTCAACTCTAGTCTAAATATCTATTATTTAAAAAATGGATTACTAGAATTTTTATACATGTAGACTATACATGTAGACATAGAATTAAACTGAATTTATTGATCATTACATATAATTCAATTAAGATATTGTACGAAAGTATGATTTATTCTATTCTCTTTTGATTTGAGATATAGAAGGATTTTTGATTGGGTGAGTTCAAATCAAAGAAAGTTTTTTGGTCTATCTTATTTTCTTTTTATTCATTTTTTTTCTTCTCTCAATAATAACATATTTATAATAAAAAAATAATAATAAAAAACTCAGTTTATTAATAACTCAATCAAAATAAATACAATTATCCCCAAAACAAAATGTTTGTTATGCTTAATATATTTAGTTTAATCTGTATCTACCTTAATTCTGCTCTTTTTTCCAGTAATTTTTTCGTCGCCAAATTGCCCGAAGCCTACGCTTTTTTGAATCCAATTGTAGATATTATGCCAGTAATACCTCTGTTCTTTTTTCTCTTAGCCTTTGTTTGGCAAGCTGCTGTAAGTTTTCGATGATATTTTTAATAAAGTCCCAGATAAATTCATGATTTATTCGAAAAAAAAATTCGTAGAATTGATAAGATCAGATAAGTCCTACACCCTCAATTCAAATATTGAAATTATTGTACAACCGCGACAAATCCGGATCACCCTACTGCATTTCTTGGTGTCAAAATAAAAAAGTAGGGTGTGCGGTATAAAAGTGGAGAATCTATTCTCTTTTTTCCTAAAAAAAATCTTGGAGATTGTGTAATGCTTACTCTCAAACTATTTGTTTACACGGTAGTGATATTCTTTGTTTCTCTCTTTATCTTCGGATTCCTGTCTAATGATCCAGGACGTAATCCTGGACGTGAAGAATAAAGGATAAGGTTTTTGTTTTCTTTGCTTGATTTTAAACTGTTATTAGTAAGATTTTATCTATTCCACATCCTTAAACTTCTTTAACTATTCATTTTTAACTATTAATTAAATAAAAAAAGAGCTCGCGATAAATTCGAAAGAAAATACCAAGTCATCAACAAAAACGGAAAGAGAGGGATTCGAACCCTCGGTACGAAAAACTCGTACAACGGATTAGCAATCCGACGCTTTAGTCCACTCAGCCATCTCTCCTCCCAATTGAAAAAGGATAATACTATGTTACATTATAAAAAATAAGGCTTGAAAACGCCCGTCATAGTATAGACTATTCCTTTTTGATTTCGTGATTTCGTCCGAAGGGGCTTTTTAGTTTCACGGCCCGGCCTGGTCAGTACTGAGCCGGGCCCGCCCTTTTGTTCCAACGAATCATAAATAAAAAGATTTTTGGATTTTGAAAAAAAAAGAAAAACACTTGCTTGTTATTGCGATTAAAAATAAAAAAAAACTTTTTCAATTTCTATGATATAGAATCAAATGATATCGAATCAAAGTGCCGTTTCTTTCTTAGTTAGTCCTTTTATTCCAGTTTAAATAAGAAAAAGGGAACTGTCGTTTCTTGACACAATCCATTTTTGTGTTATGGCTTAAGTTCGAGACGTATAGGTCAAAAATCTCGGGCAAAAAAACACTTGGTATTTAGTTATTTAAATTAAATGAATCCTCTTTTCCTAATCTCATTAGGTCCTCTGATACAACACGTAAACGCTCTCGTTTTCATGATTTTTTTCTGATCTTTTGTTTTACTTTTGATTAGGGTCGACAAAAGGTCCGATTATATACAATAATCGGATTGTAGCGGGTATAGTTTAGTGGTAAAAGTGTGATTCGTTCTATAACCCCCTATATAGTTAAAGGGTCTTTCGGTTTGATTTATATTCATATATTCATTCCGAACAAAAACTTTAGTTCTTAAAAGGATTGAATCCTTTACCTCTCAATGAAAAATTCGAGGAAGAATATACATTCTCGTGATTTGTATCCAAGAATCAATTTTAAATTGAAAAATTGGATTATGAGATTACGAAACATAATTTTTTTTTATTGGATCAATACTTCCAATTGAATGAGTATGAGTAAAGGACCCATGGATAAAGATAAAAAGTGTATTTCTAATCGTAACTAAATCTTCAATTTTCAATTTATATAATTGAAAATTTATATAGAGGAAATTGAAGCAAAACAGCTATTAAACAATGTCTTTGGTTTACTAAAGACATCGAGAAATTTTTTTAGCTCGGTGGAAACAAAATGCTTTGCCTAAGGATTCTTTCAAATAGAAGTAGAGAACGAAGTAACTAGAAAGGTTGTTAGAATATAACCCTCCTCTTTTCTATAGGGATCGTCTAGAAAGCGGGTTGTTCTGAATAGATTCAGACAGAAAAGCTGACATAGACGTTATGGGTCGGATTTTTTTATTTCGTTCATGTCTGAATCTGGGAATTTATCCATCTTCCATAAAGGAGCCGAATGAAACCAAAGTTTCACGTTCAGTTTTGAATTAGAGACGTTAAAAATGATGAATCAACGTCGACTATAACCCCTAGCCTTCCAAGCTAACGATGCGGGTTCGATTCCCGCTACCCGCTTTTACTTTAATCGTTATAATCTTTAATATTCTAAAATTCGAAAAATTCCATTTTTTTATATTTAATAATAAAAT